CAAGTAAAAGTTTTTGTTTTTCGATAGATCCTTTCGATGTATCGTGGAACACTTTTTTATTATTATTCGATATCGTATGGGCAATTAATTAACCTATTACTAGACTGAATGCAATCACTTAAAATAAGTAATAAGGTAGTATCAGGTCGTTCGCTTCCCCCAAAATGGATTAGATCCTATTGAAATAGAAAAGAAATGATCAAAAAATTGAAGTTATTTGCAAATCGAATTCTGTCATTCCAACTAAAATGCAATTTTAGTTTTGAATGAAATTACACGATACACTTCTTATTACTATTACTTTACTCAACTCACAAATTGGACAAAGAATCTGTTGACGTTGATTCGGAATCACAGGATTGGTCGATGTCACATCTGATGAATCAATTTATTCTACCTATGTCACTCGATCTCTTTTTTAGTATTATCTATACTGACTGATGAATCAAAAATTTTCCATTGGAACTAAACTAATTCTTTTAATTGGTTTTTATTACCCTCGTATCTGGGAAAAATGGAAACTTAGGTAAGTGTTTTATCAACATATGTAGCAAAAAACATATCTAATTTAGCCCTTTCATGCTTACTATAACTAGTTATTTCGGTTTTTTACTGGCTGCTTTAACTATAACCCTAGCTCTATTTATTGGTTTGACCAAGATACGACTTATTTGAAATGAATTAACTGGATAATTCAGAAAAATATTTTTCGGAGATCCCGGATATTCTATGGTTCTTTACCGCACCAATTGCCAATTCTTTTCTTGGTCATTGAGATTCACGGATAATTAAGATTAATATTTAGGGATAGATCTTACCTCTTTTTTTTATCCCCTTAAATAAACCGAAATGATTGAAGTTTTTCTATTTGGAATCGTCTTAGGTCTAATTCCTATTACTTTAGCAGGATTATTCGTTACTGCATATTTACAATACAGACGTGGTGATCAGTTGGACCTTTGATTGAGTAGAGTAACATTTCTTTTTTTGATTGACCTCCTCCTTGCAGGAGGTCATTGCAATTCAACTTTGTTTTGTTAAGTGATTTTATCATGATTCGATATAAGATAGACGGAATCACGCTCTGTAGGATTTGAACCTACGACATCGGGTTTTGGAGACCCGCGTTCTACCGAACTGAACTAAGAGCGCTTTCAAAAGAAAAACTCTTTTTTTTTTCTTTCTAACAGATTAAAGTTCTAACGGATTTAGCATACGTATAATATCCAACAATTAAAGATTATGCCCCATTTTAATTGCGATCAATTAATCCCTCGTTACTGCCCATAGGCGAAGTAATAGGTAGGGATGACAGGATTTGAACCCGTGACATTTTGTACCCAAAACAAACGCGCTACCAAGCTGCGCTACATCCCTTTTCAAAATTGTTGTACAGTGTCATTGTACAAAATCCGTGTCTTGTTTTCCACATCGTTATTTTATCCTCCATTTATATCCAACTTTATTGTCATTTCTTCTTTTTGGTTTCATATAATAAAAGAATTATATACATTTGAAACCCAACCTAACGTATAACAAAAGAATTAATATTTATCGGTAATGCTCGGGAGGAAGGGGTCATTTTTTTCTTTTTGTGGGACAGGCAAATCTCATCTATTGGTTCATTGGACATATCCACTTTAGTTAGTAATTCCGCGTAAAAATAAATACAAATGATCTTGAACTACAGCATCTGACCATATATGTATTACAATAAAGAAGGAGGATTTTCTCAATGCGAGATATAAAAACATATCTCTCTGTGGCACCTGTGCTAACTACTCTATGGTTTGGGTCTTTAGCGGGTCTATTGATAGAAATTAATCGTTTATTCCCAGATGCCTTGTCATTCCCTTTTTTTTAATTTTCGTTATTGATATGGGAAGAAATGCGGAAATAAAATTCCACATGCCGTGACTCAAATTTTGCCCCCCCTTTTCAATTCTTTAGGATAGGAAGGAAAGACAAAAAAAGTGTATTGAGCCTTCTAAAAAATCCGGTAGATCCAAGATCTAATTTAGGAAAACAGAAATTCCATTTTAATTTGTATCCAATCTAGGGTAGGCTGCACGAACTCATAGCATAGTAAGAAGATACTTAACTGACATATTGGGATTTAGGATATAAATAATTGATAGTTAGAAGGAAATTGTATTACTTAATTATTACTCTAATTTTGTATTGCTTAACTTAAATAATTACTCTATTAATATTCTATTAATTAGATAATAACAAAACAATAAGTAGAATGAAATAAGTACAACGAAATCTTTAGAAATTGCATTTATCGTTAGTACCTTCTATTGATTTTTTTTCTTCTTCTTCGGTTCGGATCGAAACTAGAAGAGTTAAGTTAAGTCGATCCAAAATCTAAAGGAGGTTCATGGCCAAGGGTAAAGATGTCAGAGTCAGAGTTATTTTGGAATGTACCAGTTGTGTCCGAAATGGTGTTAATAAGGAATCGTCGGGCATTTCTAGATATATTACTCAAAAGAATCGCCACAATACACCCAGTCGATTAGAATTGAGAAAATTTTGTCGCTATTGTCACAAGCATACTATTCATGGGGAAATAAAGAAATAGATCGAAGGGAACATCATGTGTTCGATCTTTCCAAGGAATAGGAAGAGTAAGAACTTAACATATATAATATACATATTATATACAAATAAAACCGGATTTCATGTAGATATTATGTCATGTGTATAGATAGATAATATATGAATCAAATAATATAAATAATATATTAAGCCCTATTTCGGTTGGATCTGAAATGAATAAAGGAAGAGAATTTTAGAGATAAGGAATAAACCATGGATAAATCCAAGCAACCTTTTCGTAAATACAAGCGATCTTTTCGTAGGCGTTTGCCCCCAATTGGATCGGGGGATCGAATCGATTATAGAAACATGAGTTTAATTAGTCGATTTATTAGTGAACAAGGAAAAATATTATCTAGACGAGTGAATAGATTGACCTTGAAACAACAACGATTAATTACTATTGCTATAAAACAAGCTCGTATTTTATCTTTGTTACCTTTTCTTAATAATGAGAAACAATTTGAGAGAGCCGAGTCGATCCCAAGAACTACTGGGCCTAGAACCAGAAATAAATAGGCATACTCCTCAATTGACTCAAAACTCCAATCGGAACTCAAGCTCAGATTGATGTTTTGTCCGAAAAGGTCTAGAATCCAGATTTGATTCTTGTGTTATAAGAAAGAAAAAATGCGGGAAGAAGAAATCTTTTTTTTTATTGAAATATGTTCGTTCATTCCTACTACTTATCTTAATGGATTTTTATTCTATATCTTCCCGGAGTTCATTCTCCGGGGAATTCTGTTTCAATCATTCCTGTATATTACTTTAGAATCTCCTTTATTTGATGATCTTATTGGAAATCATGTAAAGACAATTCTTATTTGATATAGCTATTTGCGCAAGTATTTTACGATTAAGAAGCAATTGCTTCTTGTACAAATTGTGTATAAATCTACTATAACTATAGAATACCTTATTCTCACGAGTTACTGCATTTATCCGAGTGATCCACAACCGCCGAAAATCCCTCTTTTGCCTGCCTCTATCTCGATGAGAGGAAACCAAAGCTCTCATTTTCTGTTGAGTAATCGTTCGAGTAAGTCTTGAATGAGCCCCTCTAAAGGTTGATGCAAATAAACGAATTTTTGTTCGACGTCTCCGAGCTGTATATCCTCGTCTAACTCTGGTCATTGAATCAAATTAAACCTTAATGAATAACTAATTGATTTCTCTTCTTTCAGTCATCCTTTTCCCCTTCCCCGGTCAATTAATACCAAAACGGATTATTCCGATATATAAAATCTCAATTCCAATGGCTTTTGCTACTATGACCTTCCCAACCACGATTTAAAATTCTATTCCTTCCAGTTATTTCACCGGGAAATAAGACAGTCTAACGATACTAAATAAAAAAATAGTGGGTTCCATCGTTTCTATGGTTACCTCTTAAACGGTGAGGTCCTCTCTATACACCGGAGCCTCTTCTTTCATTTAATCAAATGTTATTGTGAACTTGTATAGTTCACACTCTTTGGCTCTACCCATCAATTATACAGTAATAGCTCTTTCACAATACGAATTATCCATACAGTGACGGCATTTAATTATGAAAGTTGGCTAGGTAGCTGACCCTGTTAGTCCGTTTTTCAAGAAAAGAAGCATAACTTTTTTGCTTCTTATAATACTATTTCCGCCGCTTAATGGATAACCGTTTGCTACCAATGGGGAATTGCTTCTTATTTCAAATCTAGATGATTGGATTTGCACCAATGGAAACCATAAATTCCATATATCTATACAATATAGGTATATGATAGATCTTCTCTATCTATCCTATTCATTGGTACTGATCATTGATACTGAAAAAATTGTCTCATTTGTTCGAACTCATGATCTGAATGAACGAGTCGCACATACACCCTAGTACATGTTCCTCGACGCTGAGGACATCCTCTAAGAGCGGGAGATTTCGTAACATTTCTTATTGGCTGTCTTGTGTTTCTAATAAGTTGTTTAATAGTTGGCATGTCGTATGTATATATCTATATATAGAATAAAATGAGTTGGTTTAGATCGATCTTAACCTGATGATTGATGATTATGAATTATTTCTATTCAATATCAAATCACAGAAAATTCGAATTATAGTTTGAAATAGATTTACACGAAATCCTCAGTATTTTTGTTTTCGATCGCTACAAGATCAACAATGCCATGAGCTTGGGCTTCTGTTGCTGACATAAAAGCATCTCTGTCCATGTCCTCGGATACAACCCACAAAGGGTTTCCAGTGCTTTGTACATAAACCTTTGTGAGGATTTCATAAAGTTTCAGTAGTTCTTCAGCTTCCAGGATAAATTCCCCTGCTTGTGCTTCATAAAAAGAACTAGCAGGTTGGTGAATCATAACCCTGATGATATTGATATAACATCATGAACGGTTCTTCGATTTTGCATGATTGAGCTAAACTCAAAAAGGGATAAAAAACTACCAAGAAGAAAAAGAAAATCGAATTGAACAACCGTACAGGCATCTTTTGTTCATTGCATACGGCTCCGCAATGGAATTGACTTTTTTTCTTCTCTTCTATTCTATCGAAGAAAGAAATAGAATCCATCCGATACAGATCGTTGAATGATCCATTTACCACCCTTCCTTTCGTAGAAGTAAAAAAAAATACTATGATGGTTCTGTTACTTTCTATATTTATCTCGTCTGTGATTTAGCAATCCCAAAGTTTCTTTCTGATACGATCAAATAAGGAAAAAATGATCTTTTTTTTTTCATTTTCGTACTCGTTCTTTCAGAACATAAATATCTGAAAGAGACCGACTTCTAGTGTGGAAGAAAAATGGTTTGTGACGCTGAAATGTACTCCCGACACATAAGAGAAAATCGGAAATAACCTTTGTTTCATACTACTATTTCGATACAAAATCATATCTTATGAAAAAACAATACTAATTTGTTAATATCGAACTCGAAATGCCATGCTATTATTACTTATTATTTGATTTATAATCAATATGGCGAAGGCATAGTCTTCCTTTTTTTTTCAAATAAAAACTCATTGGCGCCAAGCGTGAGGGAATGCTAGACGTTTGGTAATTTCTCCTCCGACCAGAATGAAAGATCCCATTGACGCGGCTAATCCCATGCATATTGTATGCACATCAGGTGGCACAAATTGCATAGTATCATAAATGGCTATTCCTGGTATTACCCATCCGCCGGGAGAATTTATAAACAAATAAAGATCCTTAGTATCATCTTCGATACTGAGATAGACCATGAGACCAACAAGTTGATTCGAGATCTCGCTATCAACCTCTTGGCCTAAAAAAAGTAATCTTTCTCGATAAAGTCGGTTGATTAGGACAAAATTGTATCCCTTAGGAACCGTACGTGCACCTTTGGATGCATACGGTTCAAAAAAAATTTCGAAAAAAAAAGAATCAATGTGTCGATTCCTGTTTTATTTCTTTTTTTCTATAATAGGTTTTTGCTTTTTTTTTTAAGGGTACTCCAATAAAAAAATGATATGAGTTTTGGCTCTCTTACCTCAAAAAAAAGAATTTACTGAACTTATTAAACTAACCTCTCATTGATGTATTGTTTCATCGAGATTCAAATCACGATGTCATTTTCTTGTTCCTGACTGGGCCCCTTTCAATTCTTTTAGGTTCATGGTCTACTCCGGGAAAAGATCCGTCCGAATTCGATTTGCACATATAGGGCAAATGGTCTCAGTACCACTTTTTTGGTATGACTTCTTTTTTTTTTTTATTCATTTCGTGCCTTGCTTTCCCCAAACTATTTGATGTATTCATCATACTATTTCATTGGTTGGCAGTTTAGGATCATTCCTATCATTCCTATAGTAATAGGAAGTCTACGAATAGTTGATGATACAAGTGGTAATCATACATATATTATATTACCAATTTGTTACCGATTTGGTATTTTCTAAACGGAGCCTGGATACTTTATTTTATCGGTCCAAGTGAACCATAAATTCTTCTAAATTGATAATATTGATCCCCAATATAAATTGATCTAATTGCACTTCACGCTCCGAATGATTGATGGTTTACTCAATACAATATTTCTTGGGCGAAACGGAGGATATCTCGATCGGGGGAGAGAACGGGTAAATCCCATATGACCCAATATGTCTGACAAGTCGCACTATACGTCAACCCAAACCGCATCTTCCTCTCCAGGACTCCGAAAAGGTACTTTTGGAACACCAATGGGCATTAAATTAAAGAAAAAAATTAAGTACTATACTTTACTTTAATATGGAAACGTAACAATCACTTGTTTATTGTCTTCATCCCTTTTTTTCGGTTTAGTTTATTTGATACAGAGACTGGAAGGTTTATAGAGTAAGACAGAATGAAGAAAGAAAAAATTTTCACGAAGGTATCGATCGTTTGAATGATAAACAAGTATCTATCCATTCGTTCCCCCAAAATGGGACCAATCCTCCCATTGCGGATTGGTACTTATCGGGTATAGAATAGATCTGCTTCTCTTTGTTCTTACGAACAGAATTGTTCCGTTATTTTCAATGGAATCGAATAAATATTAACCCTTTCTGATACAGAATCTACTGAAAAGGTTAGCTACATAGTATATATAGTCGTTTTTCCAATGCGATAAAATTAAAGCGACATAGTGTCTATTTTTCTTTGATAAAGGGGTATTTCCATGGGTTTGCCTTGGTATCGTGTTCATACTGTTGTATTGAATGATCCCGGTCGATTGATTTCTGTTCATATAATGCATACAGCTCTAGTTGCAGGTTGGGCCGGTTCGATGGCTTTATACGAATTGGCGGTTTTTGATCCCTCTGATCCCGTTCTTGATCCAATGTGGAGACAGGGTATGTTCGTTATACCTTTCATGACTCGTTTAGGAATAACCAATTCGTGGGGTGGTTGGAGTATTTCAGGAGCAACTGTAACGAATCCGGGTATTTGGAGTTATGAAGGTGTGGCAGGGGCACATATTGTGTTTTCTGGCTTGTGCTTCTTGGCAGCTATCTGGCATTGGGTATATTGGGACCTAGAAATATTCACTGATGAACGTACAGGAAAACCTTCGTTGGATTTGCCCAAGATCTTTGGAATTCATTTATTTCTCTCAGGGGTGGCTTGCTTTGGCTTTGGCGCATTTCATGTAACAGGTTTGTATGGTCCTGGAATATGGGTGTCCGATCCTTATGGACTAACTGGAAAAGTACAATCTGTAAATCCAGCATGGGGCGCGGAAGGTTTTGATCCTTTTGTTCCGGGAGGAATAGCGTCTCATCATATTGCAGCGGGTACATTAGGCATATTAGCAGGTCTATTCCATCTTAGTGTCCGTCCTCCTCAACGTCTATACAAAGGATTACGTATGGGCAATATTGAAACTGTACTTTCCAGTAGTATCGCTGCTGTTTTTTTTGCAGCTTTCGTTGTTGCTGGAACTATGTGGTATGGTTCAGCAACTACCCCAATTGAATTATTTGGTCCTACTCGTTATCAGTGGGATCAGGGATACTTTCAGCAAGAAATATATCGAAGAGTTAGCGCCGGGCTAGCCGAAAATCTGAGTTTATCAGAAGCTTGGTCTAAAGTTCCCGAAAAATTAGCTTTTTATGATTACATTGGTAATAATCCGGCAAAAGGGGGATTATTCAGAGCAGGTTCAATGGACAACGGAGATGGAATAGCTGTTGGATGGTTAGGACACCCCGTCTTTAGAGATAACGAAGGGCGTGAGCTTTTTGTACGTCGTATGCCTACTTTTTTTGAAACATTTCTGGTAGTTTTGGTAGATGAAGACGAAATTGTGAGAGTTGGTGTTCCTTTTAGAAGGGCAGAATCCAAGTATAGTGTTGAACAAGTAGGTGTAACTGTTGAGTTCTATGGGGGTGAACTTAATGGAGTAAGTTATTCTGATCCTGCTACTGTGAAAAAATATGCTAGACGTGCCCAATTAGGTGAAATTTTTGAATTAGATCGGGCTACGTTGAAATCCGATGGTGTTTTTCGGAGTAGTCCGAGGGGTTGGTTCACTTTTGGACATGCTACGTTTGCTTTGCTCTTCTTTTTCGGCCACATTTGGCATGGCGCTAGAACCTTGTTCAGAGATGTTTTTGCTGGTATTGATCCAGATTTGGATGCTCAAGTCGAATTTGGAGCATTCCAAAAACTTGGAGATCCAACTACAAAGAGACAAGTAGTCTGATACGACATTTCGGTGGTATCTTTCGCCTCTATTTTTTTTGATTTGACATCGGGTACCAGGGAAATCTTGACTTGAATCACCATCTTTTCTTTGCCTCTTTTTCTTTCTTTATATGGTAAATGATCCCAAAATGAATAGGTGTGGAAGCTATAATTGTAAACCACGATCGAATCTATGGAAGCATTGGTTTATACATTCCTTTTAGTCTCGACTTTAGGAATAATTTTTTTCGCTATCTTTTTTCGAGAACCTCCTAAGGTTCCAACTAAAAAATGAAATAATTTTTTTAAATGATTCAATTGAAGTAATGAGTCTCCCAATATGGGAGGCTCATTACTTTAACTAGTCCCCGTGTTCTTCGAATGGATCTCTTAGTTGTTGAGAGGGTTGCCCAAAAGCGGTATATAAGGCGTACCCAGTAAAGCTTACAAGTAAACCAGATATGGAGATGGCGACTAGGGTTGCTGTTTCCATTTTTAGATAATTTCAAGATCACAATGGATCTACGATAAGATCGTTTATTTACAACTACAACGGAATAGTATACAAAGTCAACAGATCTCAACCAATCATTAAATAGGATTTATGGCTACACAAACCGTTGAGGACAGTTCTGGATCTGGGGCAAGACCAAGACGAACTAATGTAGGGAGTTTATTGAAACCATTGAATTCAGAATATGGTAAAGTTGCTCCGGGCTGGGGGACTACACCACTTATGGGGGTCGCAATGGCTCTATTTGCGATATTCCTATCTATTATTTTAGAAATTTATAATTCCTCCGTTTTACTGGATGGAATTGGAATGAGTTAGGTTTATAAGAACTATGAAGTTCTAGTCTTTCAATCCAAGAAAAAATGACTTTACTTAAGATTTGGATTTCTAGACCATTCTGGTAGTTCGACCGTGGAATTTATTTGTTTCGGTATTTCCGGAATATGAGTGTGTGACTTGCTATAATTGATCCTATTGATAATACATAGAATGGACCTGTTATCTCTATTAAGATGATTCTACTTCGTCGGATATTTATTCTAGTATCTGGAGCACGGAATATATAGAATAGATCAAGTAGAATAGATCAAGAAAAAAAGAAATATTTGAACTATGATTCATACCTACTATTCAGACCTCGCAACCGGACTCAAAAAAAATGCAAATAGGTATTTCCTAAATCAAACGAATTTTATTCGGTGAGATTTATTTTGACTGAAGG